CTAATTGTTACCATGAGTATAATTTTTTTTTAGTTAAAGAAAAAAAACAATGCCTACAGGAAAAGGACTAATCAGTTATTTCTGCCATCGCCTCAAACGTGTCAATATTCTCACTAATGGTACGTAAATGTAACTCCTTGTTCAAAGAACTAGTCAGAGTGCCTCGAGCTCCTTTTAAAACTTGTTGGAAAACCTGTTGTCGGACTTGCTGAACCGCCCTTTGGTGGTCAAAACGAATGGTTTCATTTTTGTAATTTTCTAATTCTTCCAAAGTCTTATAAGTTGACTTAATCAAATTCAATTTTTCTCGTTCTATCTGCGAGTATCCATTCACTCGAAATTGATCCGCTTCCCTTTCGACTTTCCGTAAGCGAGCCCGGGCTTTTTCCAGCCGTTGAATGGCCCCCCCCTGCAGTTCCTCTGAATTTCGAATAGTATTCAGGATCTTCCGTTTTCGATTATCTAATAAATCACTTAATGAAAGTAGATTATCTTTCCATTCATCTCAAAACTTACATGATCCCTTCCCGAACCAAACATGAATTTTTCGATTCATTTGGCTCTCACACTCAATTACTTCAACTTTTTAAGTATGGGGGCAATTTCCATATCTTTTTTTTTAATGTAATGAGCCTATCCTCTACCTCTCTTCTCTATTCATATTCCAAGATGTCGCGACTAATCACTAATCCAAGACCAGAATATTTTGAGGACTCTTCTGACGGAACAAAACAAAAATATTGAATTGTCAGCAAAGTTGTTTCTTTTTTTCGTCAAATCCAAAGAATTCTTCTTACTTTATATTATACACAGGTCACCGATTCAGCATAAAAAGCGGTTGATTGAAATATTTCAAATATTTTGCATTCCAATAAAAGAAAAGGCTCAAATAATTTTATCGACATGAGTGTTTTATATCGAAAAAAAAACACAAATTCCAATTATTCATTTTGCAAACATTTCTATTCTATATTAATATAGTAGTAGAAAGAGTACCATGCTGCGTCTGGACTTCAAACAGTTTGGTTTAGCTTTAACCATGTTAATGACCCCCCACTATTGGTTTGGTTGATAGAGAATCAAAGTAGATTTACCAATGAATCACGAAATGCTATGGTTCTTAAATATGATTTGAAATTGATTCAGAAGTAATTCGCGGAATCGTGCACCTTTTTCGATCTAGTTATAATGAAAAAAAGTACAGCTGGTTGGATCCAGCCTATTCTTGAAATAAACAACTCGCACGCACTCCCTTTCCAAAAAAGATCAATACACCAAGGACTACACTTAGATTTATTGGATTTGTTGCTAAAATATCGGTATTAAACCCGAAACTCCCGGCAAATGACCAGCGAACCAAGGAAACGAAAGAATCGGTTATATTTTTCATATTATCTCCTCTTTTAGATAGACTAAAAAAAAATACGTAATTTGCATATTTATAGGATTAAACAAAGGGATTCGCAAATAAAAGCGCTAATGCTACAACCAGTCCATAAATTGTTAAAGCTTCCATAAAAGCCAGACTAAGCAATAAAGTACCTCGTATTTTTCCCTCCGCCTCGGGTTGTCTCGCGATACCTTCTACAGCTTGACCCGCAGCAGTACCTTGACCTACTCCAGGTCCAATAGAAGCAAGCCCGACGGCCAACCCAGCGGCAATAACAGAAGCGGCAGAAATCAGTGGATTCATGATAAGTTCCTCGGACTAAAATAAAGAAATAGTTAATGATACAATCGTCCAATGAATTATGACTTAATTATTCCATCGTTAAGATTCATCCAGTCGAAATAACTAAGAACTCGGAATTGAAGTAATAATAATATTAGTATTAAACCATAAAAGCTACTTCGATATCTCTTTTTTAGTTCCGATCCACAGGATTTTTGTGAATCCATACGACTTTTGTTCTTCCATTTCTTCTTTCCAAACCCTTTTTTAATTCTTCATTCGTTAGTTTTCTTTATTTCATCGCTTTATTCATTCACATTCAATTCACAGGCAAAGACGAAACCGAAGAATTTCTATTGGAATCTCTATCTAAGTTCACAATAGTAGGGCGGATTAGATATATCTTTAGTTGATATATAACTATCAATATCTAATATCATATATACATGTCTTTCTTCCATAACGTAAACCAACTATTCATATCTTAGATTCAAACTATTCGTATCTTAAAGTCAATCGTATTCTAGAATCATTCTTGGAACCATACACAAGAGTTGGCTTAGAGTCATTAGATCCCATATACCCAATTCTGTTCCCCTCTCCCAATCAACCCATTTTTTATGAATCTCGTTTGGCGAATCATTGCATAGAAATAAACATAAGTATTTTATTCCGGTAAGGTCATTCACTTTAATTATTTAATTCTTTATTAATATTTTCTTTTGGTCAATTGTTGAATTGAATAAAATCAACTGAAATGGGAATCATTCTAGAAAGCATCTTTCTTTTTCTTTTTTTTTTTAATCACACACCGTGTAAATTGTGATACTATGATACTATAAGAATTTTTATATTAAGAATTTTTATTCAAATAATGACTCCTTATATTTGAATTGAATGAACAAAACAATAGAATAATAATATTCATTGGCAGGAGTATGATATAATAAAGCCAAACATGAATTTTAGGAAAAAGATCTTTTTGATCTCTTTCCTTTTTTACAATTACCCAATATCTGAATTTTTTTTCTATGACTCTTGGTCGTATATCCCGTCTTTGTCTATTTCTATTTGTATATTGATGTTTCCTAAGTGAATTATCTTTAGTTACGCATACACTGCGTTATTCTAAGCTAAAAAAAAAAAAAAAGAGACTATTTCGAAAACTAGTCAATGATGGCCCTCCATAGATTCGCCTATATAAGCCGCCGCTAAAGTTGCAAAAATAAGAGCTTGAATACCGCTTGTAAATAATCCAAGGAACATCACAGGTATAGGAACCACTAAAGGTACTAAAGAAACAAGAACAACAACTACTAATTCATCAGCTAATATATTCCCGAAAAGTCGAAAGCTAAGTGATAAAGGTTTTGTGAAATCTTCTAAAATGTTAATGGGTAAAAGAATTGGAGTCGGTTGAATGTATTTACTGAAATAACCTAATCCCTTTTTAGAAAGACCTGCATAGAAATATGCTACTGACGTGAGCAAGGCTAAAGCAACGGTAGTATTGATATCATTCGTAGGTGCAGCTAACTCCCCATGGGGTAACTGTATTATTTTCCAAGGTAAAAGAGCACCGGACCAATTCGAAACAAAAATAAATAGAAACATAGTTCCAATAAAGGGAACCCATGGACCATATTCTTCTCCAATCTGAGTTTTGCTCACGTCTCGAATAAATTCAAGGACATATTCGAAGAAATTTTGACCGGCAGTCGGAATAGTTTGTGGATTCCGAACAGCTATAAGGGCTGAACCTAATAAGATAGCAATTACAACCCAAGAAGTAATAAGTACTTGGGCATGGACTTGTAAACCTCCTATTTGCCAATAGAAATGTTGGCCTACTTCCACACCGGATATATCGTATAACCCTTTTAGTGTGTTACTGGAACATGATATAACATTCATATTGCCCTCTAACAGAAATAGAACTTTAAAAAGAATTATTTTGATTCAACCCTCTCCCTTTCGACTTGGATACTTTAATTAGAATTATCCGTTTTGAATACCCGCTAATCACCCACAGTTTTTTTTTAATTTCTTTTCTTTTATGCGATGCAAGAAGAGTAACCGATTCCAAAAATCCATGTAGTTACCAAAAAAAATTATTTATCTTATTATTAATCAAGGATTTCGTATATAGCTAGAACGACCCTCACAAATTGCAAATACAAATTTATTAAGAATTAATCGGATTGAAGCTATAGCGTTATCGTTTGCTGGAATCGAAATATCTGCGAGATCGGGGTCACAATTTGTATCGATTAAACAAATTGTTGGAATTCCAAAAGCGATACATTCTCGAAGAGCCGTATATTCTTCTTGCTGATCAACGATGATTACAATATCCGGTACCCCCGTCATATATTGAATCCCGCCCGTATACGTTTGCAAGCGTGATAATTGTCTCTTCAGGATAGCTGCATCTCTTTTTGGAAGACGGTTGAGTCTCCCCGTCTTTTGTTCCGCTCTCAAATCCCTGAACTTATGAAGTCTCGTTTCTGTAGTGGACCAATTCGTTAACATACCGTCGAGCCTTTTTTTTTTAATATAATATAATGACATATAATGACACCGGGTTCTTATTGCAGCTCGTGCTACTAAATCCGCTGCTTTATAACAAGCTTCTGATAAAAAACGAGCAGTTCTTGTCAGATTTGTAATATGAATACCTTTATGTTTTGCTGAGATATAAGGTGACATTCTAGGATTCCATTTCCTAGTACCATGACCAAAAGGAATTCCTGCTTCCATCATCTCTTCAAAATTGATATTCCACTATCTTCTTGCCATTTCTCCCCATACTTCCTCTTTTTTTTATTTTTTTTATCAAAAAAAGATTTGATAAAAAAAAGAGACGAGTGAAATAAATAATTGTTCCAATGGAACCTTCTCTTCTACCAGAGATTGGCCATTGATACACAATCCAGGCCATTCATTACTTTCTATTCGTTATTATCTTTCTTTTCTTACTATTAAGAAATCAAAGGATCAAAAATAGTTAAGAGAATTCGCTACTTAGGACTCATTAAATCCTCTAAATTATTGTTCTGATGTATCATGTAAAGTCTTTGAAATGCAAAAGTCTAATAATTCTCTGTGGTGTAAGAAAATATCTATCATCCCCCCCCCCGAATAAATTCTTTTTTTTGTTTCCAAAAGAATATTGTTATGCTGCCGTGAACAGTGCACTAATGCTTTGAATCCGGTACCAACGGGTATCATCCCCCCCAGAACAACGTTCTCTTTCAGGCCTTTCAACCAGTCGATACGACCCCGGAGAGCTGCTTTTGCTAAAACCCGAGCGGTTTCTTGAAAACTTGCTTCAGATATAAAACTTTGAGTATTCAGAGATGCTCTCGTTATTCCCAATAATATAGCTCGATAACGGATCGCTTCTTCCAAAGCACGCCCCGTTCGCTCCGCTCGTAACAATCCAATAAGTTCGCCGGGTAAAAAAATATTAGACATTCCGTCTTCTGAAACCAACACTTTTGATGTTATTTGACGTACAATAATTTCGATATGTCTATTATGGATTTGGACCCCCTGGGATCGATAAACCTTTTGGATCTTATTAACCAAAGAGATACGACTTTGCACTATAGTTAGCTCAGCACCAATTAAGAATCCCCAAGGAATCCCAAGAATTCTTGTTATACGCGCGTTCCAACCCTCAACTCTTTTTTCTAGGTTCATCGATATTGAATCAATCGAACGCACTTCTAACACTTGTTCTACTTTTGGAAGACCCTGCGTTATATCACCAGATCTTGATTTTTCATATATAAATGTAATTAATGTATCTCCTTCATAAAGGATTTCTCCATAATGCCCATGAACAGTAGCTCCTAGAGTAGCCAAATAAGGGTTAGCTGATCTTATTACTACAGAGCCAGCTTGAACAATTAAAACTTGACCTGATTTGAGGTGTGGTCCATTTGTGGCTATACATATATTTTCACAAATAAACTGCCCAAGACTCATTATTGTGGACATTTCCTCACAATAATTATGATGGATAAAATACCAATTCAAATTAAATGGATTCAAAACAATCTTACTGTCTGGATCAGGATTATAAATTCTCTCGTTTTCATCCATTAAATAAAATTTACGTACTTGAAAAGTCTGTTTTAAATTATCAAGTTTCAAATAGTTAGTTACCGAAATCGGATTATAAGTTATTAAATAGTAAAATGAATAAAAATTCGCAATTTGAAGGACTGTTCCTAAGGGTCCCAACGAATTCCTAATTGGAATTAGAGGATCTTTTTGAATGTGAATTGATTGCTTTATCACATTATGATATTTGATATCGTTGAATGGACCCATTCGAAAACAATTCGATGATGACAAAATTATCAAAGACTGGCATTCCTTATTTCTATTCAACAAGGTATGAATAGTTCCTTGATTTTGGCTAAGTGATTGTTGAACCCTTGCCTTGAAATAAATGGAGTAAAACGGATTTATATTGGTGCGATCTGGACCATTATCAGAGATCAATCCTGGACTTGACGGAGCATTCCTTTTTCTGATATACGAAATATGGGATTGCACTAAGTCGATTCTTAGAAAATCTCGAATCATACCGTTTGTACTTACTTCAACAAAGGAAGCACAGACCTCTTCGACGGAAGAACTTTTTTTGTCTTGGTCCCAATTCAAGACTAAACAAGTTCGAACTAATTGAATACTTGTGTCAGAAATACCCCGAAAGGGTTTGCCCTTTCCATAAAGGATATAATTGACAGCTTGAAGGTGCATATTATCCTTTTCCCGCAGCAGATCCTGGGGGAAGAGTGTTGCTAAATTGATACCGTTCGCTATTTCATATGTGACTACGGGTCGAACCAAAACAAAATGCTTTTTCTTGGTAGGTGTGATCCGTTGGACATAGATCCATTTTTTCAATTTTTTTGATTCCCGGGTGGATTCCTTAAGTTCTTTTTTTCCCGTTTCCGGCGGTATCAAGATGCCACTGTGTCGGGATATCTTATCCGTTTCCCCAGGAAAATGGATATCCCCAGAAAAAATTTTGAGTTCAATCCTTTTTTTTTTTTTCTCCACTCGGACTAATCCGCCCACTTGGCTTCTTCTATTTAAAGCGATCCGGGTATCTACTCCAATGATACTATTATTCCGTACCATTACGTAAGAAGATTCGGGTAAAATATGCACTTCCTCGGGAATGAAAAAAAAGCGATCAATTTTCATTTGAAATTTTGGCTTAATTTTTTTGACTCCTCGATACTCAATCAAGTCCTCTTTTTTGACGATTGAATGCGCCCCTATAGTCCCATATTTAGTAATTCCTGAATTCTTTCTTCTGTATCGAGGATCATCAAAATAAGCAAGAATACTATTTTTACGGAAAATACCCTTTATGGGTATTTCAATCGAGATACCTGAATGGGGCATTAGTTCTTTCTCTTGTTCTTGAATGGAGTGGAACGGAATGAGAAATTGATTTCTTCGCCTTTTTGCCAATAAATCAGAATTCTTGTGGAGAATTGCAGGATGTATGAGATTACAATGACCAATACCTATGATTCGATTACCTATGATTCGATTAAATCCCGAATAATCAAAAATACCATCTTCTTTTTTATCAGAAAAATTTGACCTAACTAATTGGTGTCTCACTTGATCATTATTCACTGAGAGGCTAGAAATATATCTTCGTTCGACAGAATGAGAATGGATGTTCAGTTGATCTTGATCCTTGTGGAGTGAAAAAGAAACTACACCGGATCTGCACGAACCTCCTGATAATATCCATAAATGGCTTGTTTTTGGTAAGAGCCGGACATTACTAT